GATATGAGTGTTCTATATCGGAAAAATTATCAACTATTCTTTTTTAAACCATTTCGTTATTAACGTAGTGGTAGAAAGAGTACCATGTTGTGCCCGGACTTCAAACAGTTTAGCTTTAACCATGTTAATGGTCTCACATTATTGGTTGGTTGATAGAGAATCAAAGTTAACTTACCAATGAATAACGAAATGCTATGGTTCTTACATATGATTTATGAATTTACTCAGAAGGAATTCGTCGAGATTATGCACTTTTTTCCTATTTATCCTATAAAAATATAGAATAACATAAATAAAGTGCAGTCGGTTAGATCCAACCTATTCGTGAAATATACAACTCGCACACACTCCCTTTCCAAAAAAAATCAATACACCAAGCACTACACTTAGATTTATTGGATTTGTTGCTAAAATATCGGTATTAAACCTGAAACTCCCGGCGGATGGCCAGTGGCCTAAGGAAACGAAAGAATCGGTTACATTTTTCATATGCTCTCCTCTTATAGATAGGACTAAGAAAGAACAGAGTTCTTTTTGTATCACTTGACTCGCCCTTTTTTTATCGATTTCTTTTTCTTAATTTCCCGTTTTTTTTTAGGAATAAAGTATTGATATAATTCACAGAAGCAAATGGCAACGAGTTAATAAAATAAGAAAAAAGTAGGTAACGTACTTTTTTACATTTTCATTCTAGGATTAAATTAAACAAAAGGATTCGCAAATAAAAGCGCTAATGCCACGACCAGTCCATAAATTGTTAAAGCTTCCATAAAAGCTAGACTAAGTAATAAAGTACCTCGTATTTTTCCTTCTGCTTCTGGTTGTCTCGCAATACCTTCTACGGCTTGGCCTGCAGCAGTACCTTGACCAACTCCAGGTCCAATAGAAGCAAGCCCTACGGCCAATCCAGCAGCAATAACGGAAGCGGCAGAAATCAGTGGATTCATGATGATAGGTTCCTCGCACCAAAAAAAAATGGTTAATGATACAATCAACCAATGAATTATTACTTATTTGATCACAAAAATCTATTGAGTCGAAGTAACTAAAACTTCGAATAAAATAAAAAAATAATGAAATTAATATAGAAATATAGATAGAGATAACCCCTATATAACTAGTATATATCTAATATCACATATACATTTGTTTCTTTCATAACGTAAACCGCCCGCATTTTCTTTTTATATTGAATCGGATTCTAGAAGAATTTTTCGAAAAATATACAGGGGCTGTGGCTGGCCTTATAAACATTCCATATATCTAGTGGTGACCCCCACTAACCCATCCGCCATTTCGTAATATCGTCTATCTTTCCTCCTACAACTCTAGTCGTATATATATATGTATTTATATCTATTATGTTCCTCAACCAAGAACCAATCTTGAACTATGCATTGCCTCAATTGGGATAAGCTTAAAAATAAAGACTATTTCGAAAACTAATCAATGATGACCCTCCATGGATTCCCCTATATAAGCCGCGGCTAAAGTTGCAAAAATAAGAGCTTGAATACCGCTTGTAAATAATCCAAGAAACATGACAGGTATAGGAACCACTAAAGGTACTAAAGAAACAAGAACAACAACTACTAATTCATCAGCTAATATATTCCCGAAAAGTCGAAAACTAAGAGATAAAGGTTTTGTGAAATCTTCTAGGATGTTAATTGGTAAAAGTATTGGAGTTGGTTGAATGTATTTTCCGAAATAACCCAATCCTTTTTTGGTAAGACCCGCATAAAAATATGCTACTGACGTGAGTAAAGCTAAAGCAACAGTAGTATTTATATCATTTGTGGGGGCGGCTAGCTCCCCATGAGGTAACTGTATGATTTTCCAAGGTAAAAGGGCACCTGACCAATTCGAAACAAAAATAAATAGGAACATAGTTCCAATAAAGGGAACCCAAGGGCCATATTCTTCTCCAATCTGGGTTTTGCTCAAGTCTCGAATAAATTCAAGGACATATTCGAAGAAATTCTGACCGTCGGTCGGAATGGTTTGTGGATTCCGAACAGATATGATGACTGAACCTAATAAGATAGCAATTACGACCCAAGAAGTGATAAGTACTTGGGCATGAATTTGTAAACCTCCTATTTGCCAATATAAATGTTGGCCTACTTCTACACCTGATATATCGTATAACCCTTTGAGTGTTTTAATGGAACATGGTATAACATTCATATTGTCCTCTGACAGAAATCGAACTGAAAAAAAGAATTATTTTGATTCAACCATCCCTTTCTCGACTCATCTACTTTCATCATTAATCATATAGTTAGGATACCAAGAAATCACATAACATAATATCAATATCCCATTTTATCTCTTTTAAAAAATGAAAGACAAGATATAGTAACCGATCCAATAAATCAAAATAATTAACTAATCTTATTATTATTATTCTTAATCATAACATAATCAACGACTTCTTATATAGCTAGAACGGCCCTCACAAATTGCGGATACCAATTTGTTAAGAATCAATCGGATTGAAGCTATAGCGTCATCGTTGGCTGGAATCGAAATATCTGCGAGATCTGGGTCACAATTTGTATCGATTAAACAAATCGTCGGAATTCCCAAAATGACACATTCTCGAAGAGCTGTATATTCTTCTTGCTGATCAACGATTATTACAATATCGGGCAATTCAGTCATATATTTGATCCCGCCCAGATATGTTTGCAAAGTAGATAATTTTCTCTTCAACATTGCTGCATCTCTTTTAGAGAGACGGTTGAGTTTCCCCATCTTTTGTTCTGCTCTTAAGTCTCTGAACTTATGAAGTCTCGTTTCCGTAGTGGACCAATTAGTTAACATACCGCCGAGCCATTTTCTATTAACATAATGACATCGAGCCCTTATTGCAGCTGATGCTACTAAATCCGCTGCTTTATTTTTGGTACCAACAATTAAGAAGTTTTTTCCTCGACTTGCTGCATCAAAAACTAAATCGCAGGCTTCCGATAAAAAACGAGCAGTTCTAGTGAGATTTATAATATGAATACCTTTACGCTTTGCAGAGATGTAAGGGGCCATTCTAGGATTCCATTTCTTAGTACCATGACCAAAATGAACTCCTGCTTCCATCATCTCTTCCAAATGGATGTTCCAATATCTTCTTGTCATCTTTCCCACGCTTTCTTTTTTTTTTAACAAATAAACAAATAAATAATTGTTCCTACGGAACCTTCTGCCGGAATTGGCCGTTGATACACAGCCCAAACCATTAATTTTTTTTTTATTACTTAACTTAATTTCTTCATTTTATTTAGTACCCAATCAATAACTAGTAAAGTAAAAAGAAAAATATCTCCTTAAGAATTATGAATTCGCTTAAATGATTTTTCTGGTGTGTCATAGAAATTGCTTGGGGCGCAAGAACAAAAAAATTCTCTATGGTGTAACAAAATATCTCTCATTTCCAACTCGAATAGATTTTTCTTTTTGATTTCCAAATGAATGTCTTGCTTTGAACGGTGCACTAATTTTTTGAATCCAGTACCGACAGGGATAATCCCCCCCAAAATAACATTTTCTTTCAGACCCTTCAACCAATCAATACGACCCCGTAGAGCAGCTTTTGCCAAAACTCTAGCAGTTTCTTGAAAACTTGCTTCGGATATGAAACTTTGAGTATTCAGAGAAGCCCTCGTTATTCCCAATAAAATTGCCCGATAACAGATTGCTTCGTCTAAAGCACGCCCTGCTCGTTCCGCTCGCAACAATCCGATTAGTTCTCCAGGTAAAAAAACATTAGACATTCCATCTTCTGAAACCAACACTTTTGATGTTACTTGCCGTACAATAATCTCTATATGTCTATTATGGATCTGTACCCCCTGGGATCGATAAACCTTTTGGATCTTATTAACCAAAGAGATACGACTTTGGGCTATGGTTAGTTCAGCTCCAATTAAGAATCCCCAAGGAATTCCAAGAACTCTTGGTATACGCTCGTTCCAACCTTCAACTCTCCTTTCAAGGTTCATCGATATTGAACCAATCGAGCGCACTTCTAAGATTTGTTCCACTTTTGGAAGACCTTGCGTTATGTCACCAGATCGGGATTTTTCATATATAAATGTAACTAATGTATCTCCTTCAGAAAGGGTTTCTCCATAATGTCCATGAACAGTCGCTCCTGGAGTGGCCAAATAAGGCTTAGCTGATCTTATAATTAAAGAGTCAACATGAACAATGAAAATTTGACCAGATTTTTGTATGTGTGGTCCATATTTAAATAGACATATATTTTCACAAATAAATTGTCCAATGCTAATTATTGTGGATGTCTCTTCACAATAATTGTAATGTAGAAAGCACCAATTCAAATGGGATGGATTCAAAATGATGTTATTGCATGGACTGGGATTATAAATCCTCCTATTTTCATCTATTAAACAGTATTTAAGTACTTCAAGTACTTGGAAAGTCTGTTTAAAATTGTCAAGTAGCCAATATTTGTTTAACAAGATCTGATTATGAGTTATTAAATGGTAAGATGAATAAAAGTTCACTATTTTAGGTACTATTGTACCTAAGGGACCCAACAAACCCCTAATTGGAGTTATGGGATTCGATTCTTTTGCCACATTGTTATATTTCGAACCGTTGAATGGACCAACTCGAAAACAATTGAATGATGACAAAATTCTCAAAGATTGGCCTTCCTTATTTCGATTCAACAACGTACCAATAGTTCCTTGATGCTGGGTAACTAATGGAATCTTCACTTTGGAATAAAAAGGATTGATATTGGTGCGATCTAATCCATTATCAGGAATCAATCCCGAACCTGCCGTATCGTACCTTTTTTCGGTATATGAAATAGTAGACTTGACTAATTCAATTCTTATGAAATCACGAATCAGATCATTTGCCCTTACTTCAACAAAGGAAGCATGAACCTCTTCCATAGAACCGTTTTTTTCTTGGTCCCAATTCAATACTAAGCAAGTCCGAACTAATTGAATACTTGTGTGATAAAT